GTAGACCTCATACAATAACTGTCCTAGTTCTACCGTATCTTTTGTTTCATTTCTTCTGGAACAATCATAAAAACTTTTTTGATTATGGATCTACTACCAGAAATTCAATGCGTAATCTCAGCATTCAATGTGTATTCCTGAATAATCTAATTTTTCAATTATTCAACCATTTCATTTTACCAAGTTCCACGTTAGCCAGATTAGTCAACATTTATATGTTTCGATGCAACAACAAGATTTTATTTTTAACAAGTAGTTTTGTTGGTTGGTTAATTGGTCACATTTTATTCATGAAATGGGTTGGATTGGTATTATTCTGGATACGGCAAAATCATTCTATTCGATCTAATAAGTATCTTGTGTCAGAATTTAGAAATTCTATGGCTCGAATCTTTAGTATTCTCTTATTTATCACCTGTGTTTACTATTTAGGCAGAATGCCGTCGCCTATTGTCACTAAGAAACTGAAAGAGAAAGAAACCTCAGAAACGGAAGAAAGCGATGTAGAAACAACTTACGAAATGAAGGAGACTAAACAGGAACAAGAGGGATCCACCGAAGAAAACCTTTTTTCGGAAGAAAAGGAGGATCTGGACAAAATAGATGAAACGGAAGAGATCCGAGTGAGTGGAAAGGAAAAAACAAAGGATGAATTTCACTTGAAAGAGGCACGCTATCAAGATAGCCCAGTTTACGAAGATTCTGATCTGGAGACCCATCAAGAAAATTGGGAATTGGGAAGACTGAAAGAAGAGAAAAAGAAAAGAATGTTGTGGGTTAAAAAAGTTAAAAAAACTTTTGTCTATTTTCTTTTCGATTATAAACGATGGAATCGTCCATTACGATATATAAAAAATTCTAAATTAGAAAATGCTTTACGCAATGAAATGTCACAATTTTTTTTTTTTACATGTACGAGTGACGGAAAGAAAAAAATATCCTTTACATATCCGCCCAGTTTATCAACTTTTTCGGAAATGCTAGAACAAAGAATTTCTTTGTACATAATAGAAAAACTATATGACGAAGATCTTTATGATTCTTGGATTTATACTAATGAAAAAAAAAAGCGCAATTTGAACAATGAATTGAGAAGTCGAATCAAAATTATAGAAAAAAATGAGGGATCCCCTAGTCTGGATATGCTTGAAAAAAGAACCATATTATGTGATGATGAAAAAAAAAAAAAATGCTTGCCAAAAGCATATGATCCTTTTTTCAACGGACCATATCGAGGAATGAGAAAAAAATTCTATTCACGCGCAATCATGAATACTTATACAGATACAGAAGATTTAGTAGAATTTTTTTTTATAAATAAGATTCATGATCTACTTCTTAATGATTCCGTAAAACTTCACCCTCAATCATTTTTAAATTCTACAGAAGAAAAAGAAATTGATTCAGAAAGTCAAGCAAAATATTTGCAATTTGTATTTGATGTAATTACAACACATACAAAAGATCAAAAAAAAATGAAAAAGGAATCTGTTGGAATTAGAATAGAAGAACTCAGTAAAAAGGTTTCTCGATGGTCATACAAATTAACCGAGAATTTGTTGGAAGAAGAGGAAGAAGAAAATGAAGAAGCATTGGAAGAAGAAGATTTTGCGATTCATTCAAGAAGAGCCAGACGTGTGATAATTTCTAACGATAATGATCAGAATACCCATTTTTTTTCTCTTTCTAGTATTCATAATATTAGTAACACTGATAAAAATGATGATCAAATGGAAGAGGAAGAGGTGTCTTTGATACGTTACTCAAAACAATCGGATTTTCGCCGCAATCTAATCAAAGGATCCATGCGCGCTCAAAGACGTAAAACAGTTATTTGGAACCTCTTTCAAGTAAATGTACATTCCCCACTTTTTTTGGATCGTCTAGACAAAACATCTTTTTTTTCGTTTTTTGATATTGATATCAACGAAATGAAGAATCTCATTTTTAGGAATTGGATGGGCAGAGAACAAGAATCAGAACTAAAAATTTCCTATTTTGAAAATGAAGATACAAAAGAAGAAAAGGAGAAAGAGGAAAAAATATATAAAAATGAACAAATAGAAATATCAGAAGCTTGGGATACCTTTATATTTACTCAAGTAATAAGAGGCTTGATGTTAGTAACCCAATCTTTTCTTAGAAAAAACATTATATTACCTTCATTGATAATAGCCAAAAATATTTTCCGTATGTTATTATTCCAAGTTCCCGAGTGGGACGAGGATTTTAAGGAATGGAATAGAGAAATGCATATTAAATGCACCTATAATGGTGTTCAATTATCAGAAAAAGAGTTTCCCCAAGATTGGTTGATAGATGGTATTCAGATAAAGATTATATATCCTTTCTGTCTAAAACCTTGGAGAAAATCTAAGGCACGATCTCATCATAGAGATCTAATGAAAAAAAAAGATAAAAAAACAAATTTTTGTTTTTTAACAGTCTGGGGAATGGAAGCGGAACTTCCCTTTGGTTCTCCCCGAAAACGACCTTTTTTTTTTGAACCTATTTATAAAGAACTCCAAAAAAGAAAAAAAAAGGTGAAAAATAAATTTTTACAAGTTCTAAAATCTTTAAATAAAAAAAGAAAAACCTTTCTAAAAGTTAGAAAAGAAAAAACAAAAGGAGTCATCAAAATAGTTCGAGTTATAAAACTAATAATGAAAAAACTGGAGAAAGTAAATCCAAATTTATTATTTGAATTGAGGAAAGAAAAAGTATATGAACCGAACGAAAACAAAAAAGATTTCAAAAGAAATAATAAGATTATTCGCGAATCGTCCGTTCTAAATCGAACGATGAATTTGTTAAATCATTCACTAATAGAAAGAAGAATGAAAGATCTTTCTGATAAGACAATCAAAATAAGGAATCAAATTGAACGAACCGCAAAAGACAAGAAAAAAAAAGAACTAATTTATGATAATAAAAGATCGGGATCACAGAAACATATTTGGAAAATATTAAAAAAGAAAAATATCCGATTAATGCGTAAATCACACTACTTTATCAAATCATTCATTGAAAAAATATACATAGATATTTTGCTATGTACCATTACCGTTTCTAAGATCAATGCACAACTTTTTTTTGAATCAACAAAAAAGATCTTTAATAAATCCATTTACAACAATGAAATAAATCAAGAACAAGAAAGAATTGATGAAACAAATCAAAATACAATGAATTTTATTTTGACTATAAAAAAATTGTTTTCAAATACTGATAATACTAAGAATATCAATCAAAATTCCAATACTTATTTGAACTTCTCTTCCCTGTCCCAAGCATATGTTTTTTACAAAATATCACAAAACCAATTACTTAATAAGTATAATTTGAGACCTGTACTTCAATATGAAGGAAGCTATCCCTTTTTTAAGGATAATTTAAAAGACTATTGTATGATACATGGAATATTTAATTCCAAATCAAGACATAATAAAATTCATACGTATGGAATGAACGAATGGAAAAACTGGTTAAAAGGTCATTATCAATACGATTTATCTCAGTCTCGATGTATGATTCAAAATAAGGAATCAAACCAATTGGATTTATATAAAAAATACCAATTTCTTTATTCCATGAATAAAAATGACTATGCAGCAAATTTATTTATGAGTGACAAATGGAAAAAACATTACAGATATGATCTTTTATCATATAAATATATATGCCTCCCTAATTTATACATTTATGGATCAACATTAGAAAGAAATGGGGACCAAGAAATTCCATATCATTTCAATACATCGAAACCTGAATCATTTTATGTATTGGTAAGTATACATAGTAATGATTATATAGAAAAAGGATATCTTATTGATAGGAATACAAATTTGGATAGAAAATATTTTGATTGTAGAATTCTTCATCTTTGTTTTATAAATAATATTGATATCTGGACCGATATACATATTGGCATCAAGATTCAGAAAAATACTAAGACTGAAATTAATAATTTAAAAAAAATGGAAAAAAAAGATCTTTTTTATCCTACAATTTATCAAGAGATCAAACCATGCAATCAAAAAAGTTTCTTTTTTGATTGCATGGGAATGAATAAAGAAAGGTTATATAATACCGCATCAAATCATGATACTATATCCAATCTAGAAACTTGGTTCTTCCCAGAATTTGTGCTACTTTTTGATGTATATAAAATAAAACCTTGGATCATCCCAATCAAATCACTCTTTTTTCATTTTTCTAGAAATGAAAAAAGTAAAAACATTAACATAAATCCAAAAAAATCATCTAATGAAAAAAAAGATCTTGAATTAGGAAATTTCAAGCAGGAAGAAAACGAACAACAGGTCCAAAGAAATCTTGTATGGAATCTACTAAAACAAAAAAATAAAAAAGATGTTGAAGAAGATTACGCAAGATTAGAAATAAAAAAAAAACAATATCAATATAAGAACAAGAATGAAATGGAACTAGATTTCTTTTTGAAAAAATATTTACTTTTTCAACTAAGATGGGCTAATTCCTTAAATAATAAAATAATGAAAAATATCGGGGTATATTGTCTCCTACTTAGACTGATAAATCCAAAGGAAATTGCTATATCTTCGATTCAAAGAGGTGAAATAGATCTAGACGAAATGCTGATTCAAAAGGACCTAGTTCTTGCAGAATTGATAAGAAAGGGAATATTTATTATTGAACCAATTTGTCTATCTATACGAAGGGATGAAAAATCTATTATATATCAAACTATGGATATTTCATTGGTCGATAATAAGAAGCATCAAACAAATAAAAAATACACAAAAAAAAGATATATTGAGAAAAGGGGGTTTGAAAAACCCATTGCACGACACAGCAACATATTTTTGAGTGGAGACAAAAATAATTATGATTTACTTGTTCCTGAAAATATTCTATCTCCCAGACGTCGTAGAGAATTTCGAATTCGAATTTGTTTCAATTCCCAGAATTTTAATGTTGTGGATAGAAATCCAATATTTTGCAATGAAAACAAAATAAGAAACTGCGGTCGATTTTTGAATGAGGACAAACATATTAATACAGATAGAAAAAATTTCATTAAATTCAAATTTTTTCTTTGGCCCAATTATCGATTAGAAGACGTAGCTTGTATGAATCGCTATTGGTTTGATACCAATAACAGCAGTCGTTTCAGTATGTCAAGAATACATATGTATTCACAATTCAGAATGAATTCAATTCCAATGAAAAATGAAAAAAATTTATAGTGGATTTCCTACATATCGTGTAACATATTTGGTAGATGAAAGCCGAAACATATACACTATGTAATATTCTAATACATGATGCTGATTTCATAGTGTATCAATTTTCGCTAGGAAGAGCGGAATCCTTTTAAGTAAAAAAAGAAAGTGTTCTCTTTCGTGAATACATATATGTTTTGTATATTTGATCCAAATATACAAAACATAAAAACATAAACCACATAAATAAAAAACCAAAGTAGTATATGAATGAAATCCAATTTTGATGTATACTAGATGAAAATAACTGGCATAATAAATATTATTATTTTTACTGATTAGTAAAATTCACAGAAAATAAATATAGAAATTTAAATTTATGGTCAAAAATTCATTCATCTCAGTTATTACACAAGAAGAAAAAGAAGAAAATAGTGGGTCTGTTGAATTTCAAGTATTCAATTTCACCAGTAAGATACGGAGACTTACTTCACATTTAAAATTGCACAAAAGAGATTTTTTATCGCAAAGGGGTCTACGAATAATTCTGGGAAAACGTCAACGATTATTGACTTATTTGTCAAAGAAAAATAAAGTGCGTTATAAGAAATTAATGGATCAGTTAGATATTCGGGAACCAAAAACTCGTTAATTAATTTTTTTATTAGTTCAGTTATTATTTTTTTTTTATTTTACATTTTAAAAAATTCATGAAATAATGAATTAAGGAAAAAAATATGACTGTACCGGTTACAAGAAAAAATTTTATAATAGTTAATATGGGCCCTCACCACCCATCAATGCATGGTGTTCTTCGGCTGATCGTTACTCTGGATGGTGAAGATGTTATTGACTGTGAACCTATATTAGGCTATTTACACAGAGGGATGGAAAAAATAGCGGAGAACCGAACAATTATACAATATTTGCCTTATGTAACACGTTGGGATTATTTAGCTACTATGTTCACAGAAGCAATAACAGTAAATGCACCAGAACGATTGGAAAGTGTTCAAGTGCCTAAAAGGGCCAGTTATATCAGAGTTATTATGCTGGAGCTGAGCCGTATAGCCTCCCATTTGTTATGGCTTGGCCCTTTTATGGCCGATATCGGTGCACAGACTCCTTTTTTCTATATTTTAAGAGAGAGGGAATTAATATATGATCTATTTGAAGCCGCCACAGGTATGCGGATGATGCATAATTATTTCCGCATCGGAGGAGTAGCTGCGGATTTACCTTATGGCTGGATAGATAAATGTTTTGATTTCTGTGATTATTTTTTAACAGAAGTTGTTGAGTATCAAAAACTCATTACGCGAAATCCCATTTTTTTGGAACGAGTTGAAGGAGTGGGCATTATTGGTGGGGAGGAGACAATAAATTGGGGTTTATCAGGACCCATGTTACGAGCTTCTGGAATCCAATGGGATCTTCGTAAAGTTGATCGCTATGAGTGTTACAATAAATTTGATTGGGAAGTCAAATGGCAAAAAGAAGGCGATACATTAGCTCGTTATTTAGTAAGAATCGGTGAAATGCAAGAATCCATAAAAATCATTCAACAGGCTCTAGAAGGAATTCCTGGGGGACCTTATGAGAATTTAGAAAACCGGCGTTTTCATAGGACAAAGAATTCCGAATGGAATAATTTTGAATATAGATTTATTACTAAAAAACTTTCACCCAATTTTGAATTGTTAAAACAAGAACTTTATGTAAGGGTAGAGGCCCCAAAAGGAGAATTAGGAATTTATTTAATAGGAGATAATAGTGTTTTCCCCTGGAGATGGAAAATTCGTCCACCTGGTTTCATCAATTTGCAAATTCTTCCCCAGCTAGTTAAAAGAATGAAATTGGCTGATATCATGACGATACTAGGTAGTATAGATATCATTATGGGAGAAGTTGATCGTTGAAATGATAATTGATACGACAGAAGTACAAACTATTAATTCTTTTTATAGATTAGAATTCTTAAAAGAAGTCTATGGACTCATATGGATTTTTGTCCCCATTTTAACCCTTGTATTAGGAATCACAATGGGAGTATTAGTCATTGTGTGGTTAGAAAGAAAAATATCTGCAGCAATACAACAACGTATTGGACCTGAATATGCCGGTCCTTTAGGAATTCTTCAAGCTTTAGCGGATGGGACCAAACTACTTTTGAAAGAGGATCTTCTTCCATCTAGAGGTAATATTCGTTTATTTAGGGTCGGACCTTCTATAGGTTTTATATCAATTCTACTAAGCTATTTAGTAATTCCTTTTGGATATCACCTTGTTTTAGCAGATCTCAGTATAGGTGTTTTTTTATGGATTGCTTTTTCAAGTATTGTCCCCATTGGTCTTCTTATGTCAGGATATGGATCAAATAATAAGTATTCCTTTTCAGGTGGTCTACGAGCTACAGCTCAATCGATTAGTTATGAAATACCATTAACTCTATGTGTGTTAGCAATATCTCTACGTGTGATTCGTTGGAACATGAATTTTTTTTATCTCTTTTCTAGAAAAGAGATAAAAAATGAATTGAAATACAATAAAATAGAAATAGAATTCATATAATTCGATATTTAAATATGAATATGAAATAAAAGAATAAAAAAAATCTTTTTTTTTTTAACATTTCAGTTCGATGAGTTAAACCAGATAGTTATATGAGTGAAACAAAACTGCTCCTCAATTTGCAGTAAAACAATAAAAATCTCATTCCCTAGGTACAAGAAGAAATTTGAAGTAAACATAAGTTGTTTACCCCAAGATTGAGATTATTTTTTTAGTCGTCATATCTTGAAGCGGATGCAAAAGATCAACTGTATTTCTAACTATACTGGGGATCAATCAAAAAGAAGTGGGCAGTTAGGAACACCAAAGTACGCAAAGGATGAGTAATGGAAATAATGTAAGGTATTAAAAAAAGGGATTTTTGCATAAAACTTTGCATAAAACGAATCATAATAAGGGCTTGAAGTTGGTAGAAATGATCAAGCAGTACTTCCCCACGATTCCGATCTAGAGTATGCTACTATTCGCTGATTAAATAAATGACTATCAAGAACGAATTAATCCTTTATTTTCTTTCCTTTTTTTTAGTTTTCAGAAAGAAGAACAGGAACAAGACAAATAGAATGCAATACGATAATATAATAAAAAAGAATAAAACGGGAATAATAAGAAAATATTTCTTTCTTCATACATATGCATATGGAAATTCTTATCATGATTCATTAACTAATGCCCAATTCTTTCTATTTAGGAATAGAACCAGTATTTGATTGAAGGATTAAGTTATTGCTGAACAAAGATAAATTTTGATTATTTTCATTAGAATATCATTATAAGGGATGAGATCAATTCGGAAGTGCTTTTTCTTATTCTAACAGACAGAATGTTATTGGTCGAATTGAGGACTCTCCAACCTCCAATTTCTCTTTACATTGTATTTACCTAAGGTCCAAGGAGAGCTATAATACTAAACTAGTCCTTACCTTACATTTCTTTGTGACCATAGAGGAGCCGTATGAAACTTAGGTTTCATGTACGGTTTTGGAATAGCGATGGGAGCAGTGATGCTATCATCGACTATAATTATCTAACAGTTCGAGTACAGTTGATATAATTGAGGCACAGTCCAAATATGGTTTTGGGGGATGGAATCTGTGGCGTCAGCCCATAGGGTTTCTAGTTTTTATAATGTCTTCTCTAGCAGAATGTGAAAGATTACCTTTTGATTTACCAGAAGCAGAGGAGGAATTAGTAGCAGGTTATCAAACCGAATATTCAGGTATAAAATACGGATTCTTTTATCTTGCTTCTTACCTAAATTTATTAGTTTCGTCATTATTTGTAACAGTTCTTTACTTAGGTGGGTGGGATTTTTCTATTCCGTACATATCTCTTACTGAACTTTTTGGAATAAATAAAATGTTTAGAGTCTTTGTAATAGCAATTAGTATCTTTATTACATTAGCTAAAGCTTATTTGTTTCTGTTCATTCCTATCACAACAAGATGGACTTTACCTAGGATGAGAATGGATCAATTATTAAATCTTGGATGGAAATTTCTTTTACCTATTTCTCTAGGTAATCTATTATTGACAACTTCTTTTCAACTTGTTTCACTATAAATAAAAATAAGAAATTAAGAGAAAACAATAATGAATATTCTATATTCATAACTTACATAACTTATCTCAACCAAGAGAAAGAAACATAAATTTTATTCATGGATATCTAAAATATGTTACCTATGGTTACTGGGTTCATGAATTATGGCAAACAAACAATACGAGCCGCAAGGTACATTGGACAAAGTTTCATAATTACCTTATCCCATACAAATCGTTTACCTGTAACTATTCAATATCCTTATGAAAAATCAATCACATCAGAACGTTTTCGTGGTCGAATCCACTTTGAATTTGATAAATGTATTGCTTGTGAAGTATGTGTTCGCGTATGTCCAATAGACCTTCCCATTGTTGATTGGAAATTTGAAAAAGATATTAAGAAAAAACAATTGCTTCATTATAGTATTGATTTTGGTGTCTGTATATTTTGCGGTAACTGTGTCGAGTATTGTCCAACAAACTGTTTATCGATGACTGAAGAATATGAGCTTTCCACTTATGATCGTCACGAATTGAATTATAATCAAATTTCTTTAGGTCGGTTACCAATCTCAATAATTGGAGATTACACAATTCAAACAGTTATGGATTCAACAAATCAAATGAAAAAATAAAAACCTCTTGCTTGGTTCAAGAACGATTACCAATTACTAAGATTTGTCTTGTAATAAAGTAAGTAGGATTAGCCAAATAATTTTATTTTATCTATCTAATGATATTCATTTTTTTCATTCAATTAGGAAGGTATCATATAAAAAAATAGTTTCTTTCCTGCACCCTTAGTAAGGTCATGAAATATTTCGACTGATTTATTTATCTTTTATTTCATAATGGATTTACCTGGACCAATACATGATATTCTTGTAGTATTTCTGGGATCAGTTCTTATATTAGGAGGTCTGGGAGTAGTATTACTTACCAATCCCATCGATTCTGCCTTTTCATTGGGATTGGTTCTTGTTTGTATATCCTTATTCTATATTTCATTGAATTCCTATTTTGTAGCTGCCGCGCAGTTCCTTATTTATGTGGGAGCCATAAATGTATTAATCATATTTGCTGTAATGTTCATGAACGGTTCAGAATATTCCAATGATTCCTATTTGTGGACCGTTGGAGATAGGATCACTTCACTGGTTTGTACAAGTATTTTTTTTTCATTAATGACTACTATCCCAGATACGTCATGGTCCGGAATTTTTCGGACTACAAGATCAAATCAGATTATAGAACAGGACTTAATAAGTAACGTTCAACAAATTGGTATTCATTTATCCACAGATTTTTATCTTCCTTTTGAACTCATTTCTATAATTCTTTTAGTTTCTTTGATAGGTGCAATTACTATGGCTCGTCAATAATCTAATATAATAAGAACTTCTTTTTTTTTTCATTAAAGAATGAAAATGTATTTAATTTATTTTATTGAAATCTACTGTGAATATCTTCTTTTGTTCTGTAATTCTTCTATATCTAGTCAACTGAATCGGTTTAATTTTTGTTCGTTCATATTGAAATGAATCAAGATAGATGAGGAATTTCTCAATGATGTTAGAGCATGTACTTTTTCTAAGTGTTTATTTATTTTCTATCGGTATCTATGGACTGATCACAAGCCGAAGTATGGTTAGAGCACTTATGTGTCTTGAGCTTATACTGAATTCGGTGAATATAAATCTCGTCACATTTTCTGATATATTTGATAGTCGGCAATTAAAAGGAGAAATTTTCTCAATCTTTGTTATAGCCATTGCAGCTGCTGAAGCAGCTATTGGACTAGCTATTGTTTCGTCGATCCATCGTAACAGAAAATCAACTCGTATCAATCAATCAAATTTGCTGAATAATTAGTCATAATTATTATATTTTCACATATAAATCAAAACATAAGACTTTTAGGATATTCTGAATATTCTAATATAGAATCTAATAGAATTAGAATAGTAAGATAATTGAATTAGAATTAAATAGAATATAATATTTTATTATTATTATTTTCTTTCTTCTCTTTTTTCATATAAATTTATGATTTAGAGTTACTAACCTATTCTATCACTAACCTAATAACAAACGTATTAATCTGATATATAATATATCACCTTAATTCTATTTCTATATACTAGAATCTTTCTATATTTATCTTTCTATATGTATATGAATATATACATATAGAAAGATAGTAAATTTAACATGAATTGAATTCATAAACTCATATTTCATGGTTATTGAAATGAAAATCAAAGTATCTTGGCCCTTTCTCATAAACAGATTATAAAATCTATTGATTCTTAAAATTTTGATAAATCATTGATTCGTCTGGTGTCTACAATAGAAAATAGATGATTTATTTCATTTTCTTATTTTCTTTTACCAGATCGAAAATCTTTTGTGCTCAAAACTGGAATTTATAGACCCAATGTCACATTCAGTAAAGATTTATGATACATGTATAGGATGTACCCAATGTGTTCGAGCTTGCCCCACGGATGTATTGGAAATGATACCTTGGGACGGATGTAAAGCTAAGCAAATTGCTTCTGCGCCAAGAACCGAAGATTGCGTAGGTTGTAAAAGATGTGAATCCGCTTGTCCAACGGATTTTTTGAGTGTCCGTGTTTATTTATGGCATGAAACAACTCGCAGCATGGGTCTTTCTTATTGATATGTGACAAAAAATTCCACTTGAATCATTTGATTCCTCTTTACCGACAAAAGCCCGTACTCGAGAAAAGAAAATATATTATTCTTCTCCCGAGCACGGGGTTTTCTGGTCTAATTTTATCTTGTCTTTATCACGAGTTATTTTCCTTGGTTAACAATACTTATTGTTTTGCCCATATTCGCGGGTTCTTCAATTGTCTTTTTCCCTCATAGGGGAAATAAGGCGTATAGGTGGTATACTCTATGTATATGTATACTAGAGCTCCTTCTAATGACTTATGTATTTTGTTATCATTTTCAATTGGACGATCCATTAACCCAATTGAAGGAGGATTTTCAATGGATCAATCTTTTTGATTTTCACTGGAGACTGGGAACCGATGGACTTTCCATAGGACCCATTTTACTGACAGGATTTATCACTACTTTAGCTACTTTAGCAGCTTGGCCAGTTACTCGAAATCCGCGATTTTTCTATTTCTTGATGTTAGCAATGTATAGTGGCCAAATAGGATCATTTTCTTCTCGAGACCTTTTACTTTTTTTCATCATGTGGGAATTAGAATTAATTCCTGTTTACTTACTTTTATCCATGTGGGGAGGAAAAAAACGCCTGTACTCGGCTACAAAGTTTATTTTGTGCACTGCCGGAGGTTCCATTTTTCTCTTAATAGGAGTTCTAGGTATGGGTTTATATGGTTCCAACGAACCAACATTAGATTTAGAAAAATTAGCTAATCAATCGTATCCTGCAGCATTGGAAATAATACTCTATTTTGGTTTTCTTATTGCTTATGCTGTCAAATCGCCGATGATACCCCTACATACATGGTTACCAGATACCCACGGGGAAGCACATTACAGTACATGTATGCTTTTAGCTGGAATCTTATTAAAGATGGGAGCATATGGATTAATTCGGATCAATATGGAATTATTAGCTCACGCTCATTCTAGATTATCTCCCTGGTTGGTGATAGTAGGAATAATACAAATCATTTATGCAGCTTCAACCTCTCTCAGTCAACGCAATTTAAAAAAACGTATTGCCTATTCTTCCGTATCTCACATGGGTTTCATAATTATAGGAATTGGTTCTATAACTGGCATGGGACTTAATGGAGCTATTTTACAAATAATCTCTCATGGATTAATTGGTGCTGCACTTTTTTTCTTAGCAGGAACAAGTTGTGATAGAATACGTTTTGTTTATCTCGAAGAGATGGGGGGGATATCTATCCCAATGCCAAAAATATTTACCATGTTTAGTAGTTTCTCGATGGCTTCTCTTGCATTGCCAGGAATGAGTGGTTTTGTTGCAGAATTCTTAGTCTTTTTTGGAATAATTACCAGCCCAAAATATCTTTTCATGCCAAAAATGTTAATTACTTTTGTAATGGCAATTGGAATGATAATAACTCCTATTTTTTTATTATCTATGTTACGTCAGATTTTCTATGGATACAAGCTATTCAATATTCCAAACTCGAATTTTTTTGATTCTGGACCACGAGAACTTTTTATTTCGATATGTATCTTTTTACCTGTAATAGGAATTGGTATTTATCCTGATTTTGTTCTCCCGTTATCGGTTGACAAGGTACAAGTTCTAATATCTAATTATTTTTATAGATACTAATTCTTTTTTTTTAGATTCAATAATAAATGAAATAAAATTCATTAATTGGAAAGAAAGTCTTATAATTCTTTGACTTTCATATTTTCACGATTCTTCGTTGTACAATGAAAAAAAAAAGGAAAGGTTAATTAGAATTGTAATGAAATACATCTAAAGTTTTTGAGAACCATTTAAATAGAGGAATTATTCAAAAGGTTCTCAAAAACTCGCACAAAATTTCATTATGTATCAGACGATTTTTTTATGTATTCTTCATATCGAAACAAAAAGTTCTCGTGGTGTAGTTTATTTTATTCAATTAGATATTAATTGGAATGAACCATAACTATGGAACCCGATTCCTAATAGATTGATCCCAAAATAGCATATCCAAATTAGAAGAAATCCTATAGAAGCTACAAATGCCGAATTTGTGCCTTGATCTTGCAATTTTGAATTTGTTCTAGTATGTAAATAAATTGCAAATATGGTCCAAGTAATAAATGCCCAAGTTTCCTTAGGGTCCCAATTCCAATAAGAACCCCATGCTTCATTAGCCCATACTGCTCCAGAAAGAATGCCTATGGTTAAAAAGGTAAACCCTAAACTAATGACACGATAACTCCAATAATCTAAACGCTGAATTAATTGATATTTGTAAAAATTTTGAACTGATAGGAAAAAAGTCTTTTTTAATACACCTCCTTTTTCGTTCAAATATTCCATATTACCAAAGAAAAACGATTTCCTTAAACTTAAAAAATTCTTGAAAAAATTGATTTTTTTTTGAAATGTAATCACTATAAGAGCAATTGATAATAATGATCCGCATAAAAGAGCTGCATAGCTCAATAGCATCATACTGACATGCATCATTAACCACTGAGATTGTAGAGCAGGTACTAATATTGCGGGTTGATGCATTTCATTTGAAAGGCCTGACGTGGCGAAACCTTGGGTAAAAATGGCACTTGGTGCAGTTATTACGCTTAAATCATTTTTATGATTCCCAAGATACGGAATCATATGAATAATGGATAAACTCCATGAAAGGAAGATTAATGATTCGTATAAATTACTTAAGGGAAAATGTTCCGAAGAAATCCAACGAATAACTAAAAACCCTGTTATAGAGAAAAAAGTAGCTATCATCCCTTTTTCTGACGAATTACGTAATCCTTCAATTTCGTCAACTAATAAGTTCATCAAATGAATTATAATCACAATTGAGATGATCGAAAAGGAAATATGAGTTAATATATGTTCTAAGGTCACAAATATCATAAAGAAGAGTCCCTTTTAAATAATTAAAATTGGGGAGAGGATTAAATAAAATCTAAAATATAATATTTTAAATATCTTATAGATTCTATTAGATCTATTGTGTCTATATTATTAATATTAATAATTATTTATGCCGCCACTCGGACTCGAACCGAGATGCTCTAGCACTGCTTCCTAAGAGCAGCGTGTCTACCAATTTCACCATGGCGGCTTACCTTAAATAATAATAGAAAATTTATGTTGAATTGTATATATTCAATATAATTTAGGAAACAATGAAGAAAGATGGATTTCTATTCATATGGAAATGTTCAATATCAATAATACTTAATTAGTATCTTCATCTTCGTAAGTTCATTTTTAATAATCAACTTTTCCGTACTAGAAACCTAGCTCTTGTTTATCCAGAACAGTCAGAACTCAAAAGCTTCGTTCTCAGTCGGGGTATAAAATTCATAATTTTTTTCTAATAATGATTTTGAGACCCAAACACCTTAGTATAAAGTGTAATGAAATATTCAGATTTTTCTTTGTTTATCGTAATTCGTAATTGTGCTTTTCAAAATAGAAAAGCACAATTCATAGGAAAGAAAAAATCATCTCACGAATTCAATATCAATCAATATGAATTTTGATAAATAGAATATAATAGAAATATAGAAAATAGAAAATACACAATACTGAGTACTTTGAATCAAGTAGAAAGAAAGATTCTTCTTTTTTATATTACCTAGCTCTAACTAATAAGGAGAAGTGAAATACAAATACAATACATTTAGTAAAATTGAATCGTTTGTCTTCCAATTCAAAAATGGAAATTTGTAAGTTCTTTGAAACATGTCAATTAATATTTTTACAAGACTTTTTTTTGTCGCACAAAAAAACTTTTTGACTGTCCGGTGGAAATAGATTTAGCTAAAGAAAAAGCTTTTACTGCCTCTAAAGATCCTTTTTTTTTCCAAAGATTTCTACGAATATGCTTTTTTGACATAGAAGTACGTTTTTTTGGAACTGCCATTCAAAAGATAGGTGACTCCTTTTTATCGTTGTATGTGAAAGACATATACTGTTTAAAATAAATTACTTTTTCTTAGTCATTATCTATACTTAATTCCATAAATTTCCTCAATAATATCATAACATACAAATAGAAAAAAAGAATAAAATAAAAGAAATAAGAAAAAAAAAATATTCTAAAATGATTCTATTGTCATAGACAAATAGATTTCAATTTTCTATCTTCATTCTGATATTTGCATAATGTAATAATTACATACGTATTTTATATTTATTGTTTTATAAAATTGTTTTATAAAAGAATATATACAAAAAAATATACAAAAAAAGTAATCTAATTTTACTATTTCATATTATTTCATATATATTAAAATATTAGATTCATATATATACAATATTGCAAATATTCATATTTAATATTAAGAATAGTATTAATATTAAGAATAGTAAGAGAAAATATTTATCTAATTTATCTAAATAGTAAACTAAATAGTAAACTATATAGTATATAAAAGAAAAGATTCTATATAAATATTATACAATAAAAAAAAGAAAGAAAAATAGAAAAATAGAAAGAGATAAATAAATCTGTAACTGAACTTTAATATAAAGAAAATAAATCTATTTTAAATCTAAAAATATATCATATATCTATAAATTACATAATTTTACATTTTACATAATTAGAATATAATGTAAAGGGAAAATCCAATTATTCAAAATCTAATATGATGTCATATTATTTCAAAAATATCTTTCTTTTCTAGAGTATTAAGTTAATTAATAACTAAGTAATAAACTTGACTAATTATTTGGTCATATTATTTGATATATGACCAACCTATTGCAACTTTTATTTCAAATATTTAATAAAACAAAAAGTCATAATTCCAATATTTGTATTTTTGTATTTGATCTTTTTCATATTTTTTTCTTATTGTTTTGTTCTTTTCGAAAGAAATCAGAATTGGTGAATTGGAAACAATTATAAGAAAAAAGAACAATTTGGTTTCTTATGGAATATACATATAAATATGCATGGATAATACCCCTTTTTCCGCTCCCAGTTACTATGTCAATAGGATTTGGACTTCTACTTATTCCGACAGCAACAAAAGATCTTCGTCGTATGTGGGCTTTCCTAAGTGTTTTACTACTTAGTATAGCTATGTGGTTTTCGGCTAATCTGTCTATTCAGCAAATAAATGGAAGTTTGACCTATCAATATCTATGGTCTTGGACCATCAATAATGATTTTTTATTAGAGTTCGGACACTTGATCGATCCACTTACTTCTATTATGTCAATACTAATTACTACTGTTGGAATCCTGGTTTTTATTTATAGTGACAATTATATGTCTCATGACCAAGGATATTTGAGATTTTTTGCTCATATGAGTTTTTCCAATGCTTCAATGTTGGGATTAGTTACTAGTTCCAATTTGATACAAATTTATATTTTTTGGGAACTAGTGGGAATGTGTTCGTATTTATTGATAGGTTTTTGGTTCACACGACCCGTTGCAGCAAGTGCTTGTCAAAAAGCTTTTGTAACTAATCGTATAGGAGATTTTGGTTTATTATTAGGGACCTTAGGATTTTATTGGATAACTGGTAGTTTCGAATTTCGGGATTTGTTCCAAATAGTGAATACCTTGATCCATAATAATGGGGTCAATTCTTTATTTGCTACTTTATGTGCCTTTTTATTATTTGTCGGTGCAGTTGCTAAATCCGCACAATTCCCCCTTCACGTATGGTTACCCGATGCCATGGAAGGCCCCACTCCTATTTCGGCTCTTATACACGCTGCTACTATGGTAGCAGCAGGGATTTTTCTTGTAGCTCGGCTTCTTCCTCTTTTCATAGTTATACCTTACATAATGAATCTCATTTGTTTAGTAGGTATAATAACAGTACTTTTAGGAGCTACTTTAGCTCTTGCCCAAAGAGACATTAAAAGAAGTTTAGCTTATTCTACAATGTCTCAATTGGGTTATATTATGTTAGCTCTAGGCATAGGTTCTTATCGAGCTGCTTTATTTCATTTGATCACCCATGCTTATTCTAAAGCTTTATTGTTTTTGGGATCCGGATCCATTATTCATTCAATGGAACCTATTGTTGGATATTCACCAGAGAAAAGTCAGAATATGGTTCTTATGGGAGGTTTAACAAAATATGTTCCAATTACAAAAATTACTTTTTTTTTAGGTACACTTTCTCTTTGTGGTATTCCACCTCTTGCTTGTTTTTGGTCCAAAGATGAAATTCTTTACGATAGTTGGTTGTACTCACCAATTTTCGCACTAATAGCTTGGTTCACAACAGGATTAACCGCATTTTATATGTTTAGGATGTATTTACTTACCTTTGATGGGTATTTGCGCATTCATTTTCAAGATTATAGTAGTTTTAGTAGTACAAAAAAGAGCTCGTTTTATTCAATATCTCTATGGGGAAAAGGGACACTTAAGAAAATCAATAGTAATTTCTTTTTTTCAAAAATGAATAAGAATAAGGTTTGTTTTTTTTCAAAAAATATATCTAAAATTGACGAGAATGTAAGAAGTAAGATACGAGACTTTAGTACTTACTTTAGAAATAGATACACTTATATGTATCCTCACGAATCAAGCAATACTATGTTATTTCCTCTCCTTATATTAGTACTATTAACTTTGTTCATTGGATCAATAGGAATTTCTTTTAACGGAGGAGTAATAGATTTGGATCTATTATCAAAATGGTTAACTCCATCTACAACCCTTTTTCATCAGAAATTGAATTCTTCTGAGGATTGGTATGGATTTTTTTCAAATGCTTTTTTTTCAGTAAGTATAGCTCTTTTCGGACTATTTATAGCATCTATTTTTTATGGATCTATTTATTCATCTTTCAAAAATTTGAGCTTAATTAATTTCTTTTTCAAAAGAGTTCCTAAAAGAATTATTCTGGACAAAATAAAAGGTATGATATACAATTGGTCATATAATCGTGGTTATATAGATATTTTTTATACTGGGATTTTCACCATGAGTATAAGAGGGTTAGCCGAGCTAACTCAGTTTTTTGATAAATATATAATTGATGGAATTCTAAATGGGATTGGTGTTGCAAGTTTCTTTATGGGCGAAGGAATAAAATATATGGGAGGTGGACGAATCTCATCTTATTTATTCTTGTATTTTTATTATGTGTCAATCTTTTTATTCATTCTTTTCTTTTTCTCTTCTTTCAGTCTTCCCAATTCCCAATTTTCTTGATGGGTCTCCAGATCAGAATCTTCGTAAACTGGGCTATCTTGATAGCGTGCCTCTTTCAAGTGAAATTCATCCTTTGTTTTTTCCTTTCCACTCACTCGGATCTCTTCCGTTTCATCTATTTTGTCCAGATCCTCCTTTTCTTCCGAAAAAAGGTTTTCTTCGGTGGATCCCTCTTGTTCCTGTTTAGTCTCCTTCATTTCGTAAGTTGTTTCTACATCGCTTTCTTCCGTTTCTGAGGTTTCTTTCTCTTTCAGTTTCTTAGTGACAATAGGCGACGGCATTCTGCCTAAATAGTAAACACAGGTGATAAATAAGAGAATACTAAAGATTCGAGCCATAGAATTTCTAAATTCTGACACAAGATACTTATTAGATCGAATAGAATGATTTTGCCGTATCCAGAATAATACCAATCCAACCCATTTCATGAATAAAATGTGACCAATTAACCAACCAACAAAACTACTTGTTAAAAATAAAATCTTGTTGTTGCATCGAAACATATAAATGTTGACTAATCTGGCTAACGTGGAACTTGGTAAAATGAAATGGTTGAATAATTGAAAAATTAGATTATTCAGGAATACACATTGAATGCTGAGATTACGCATTGAATTTCTGGTAGTAGATCCATAATCAAAAAAGTTTTTATGATTGTTCCAGAAGAAATGAAACAAAAGATACGGTAGAACTAGGACAGTTATTGTATGAGGTCTACCCAATGCTAGATGCAGAGGCGCATAATAGATCGATATGAACATCATGAGCTGTCCCGCAATAAAACCAGTTGTTGCTGATACCTCCTTCTCGG